TCATATTTGATTGCGATTTATAAAGGCTTAAAATAAAGATAATACTTAGTGAAAATCTTGGTGAAAAATCAAAGGACGTCGCGCGGCGAAACGTTATAAGAAGGCATTGGCCTGTGATCTATAAATTTCCTAAGAGTAAACTCAACTTACAAAAATAATGTGAATTGAATCATCTTAGTAACATTAAATTAAATCAAACGAGAACTCGTTAGTAATGGCGAATGAAAACGAGAATTTATAAGCTTATTTTATTAAAATAATTAGAAAGTTTCTTTAGCAGGTTTGACTAGTCCTGTATAAATTTATTTAAATAAAATGTTTTTAAGTAATACGAATATACTTTGTATGAAAATAGGAGAACCACCTTCTAAGCTTAATGAGATTTTTTAACCGATAGTGAACGAGTACCGTGAGGAAAAGATTTCTTCCGAAAAAGGAAAAATTAGAAGCTAAGTATTTATAAGTATTTGGAGTTTAAGAAACAACAAAGTGCCTTTTGCATAATGAGTCAGTAAGTTATTAGTTATAGCAAGCTTAAATAGTTTTATGTAGGCTTTAAAAGTTATGATTGATAAACCTGAAGCCGAGTGATCTAACTGAGAGCAGGTTGAAAATATATTAAAATGTTTTTGAGGACCGAACTCATGTATGTAGCAAAATGCAGAGAAGACTTTTAGTTAGGGGCGAAAGACTAATCAAACTCGGTGATAGCCGGTTTTTCACGAAATGTATTTTAGTACTACATTGTACTTGATAAAATAAAGGTAGAGTACATATTGAATAAAGGGATGTAAAAGTTTACTGAGTTGAATTTAACTTCAAATTTTATTTTAATTTATACAATAGCCAGTCTTTGGGCGATAAGGTTCAAAGACAAAAGGAAAACAATCCAGATCATATACTAAGGTCTCAAAATTATAGTTTAGTGAAAAGGTTTTTATATTTTCAAATAATTTGGATAGACTTAGAAGCAGTCTTTCATTAGAGAAAGCGTTTTAGCTCGTTATTTATTTATATAAACTAAAAATTAATAGAGACTTTAAACTATATACCGAAGTAGTGAATATAATAATGGTAGTGAAACGTTCTGTGTTTTTTATTTAAGAAATTAAATTAAATTTCAGAAGTGCTAATGCTGACATGAGTAGCGAAAACTACGTAAGAATCGTAGTCATTTATTTCTGGTTTTCAATGTAATTTTAAATTCGTTGAATTAGTCGGCCCTTAAAAGAAGAATGATAATTGTACTTGATAGGTAAAACTAATTATATGTATGAAACAATATAAAAAAATAAAGGAAGCATAAATTTATGTTAATTGGTTATCATATAAACTGCTTCCTTCATTTTCGAGAAAAAATTATAATTAAATAAAACCGTACTAAAACCGACACAGGTAAAATAAAATGAATGAATGAATTGTATTAAAGGAACTCGGCAAATTGTCTCTGTAAGTTAGCGAAAAAGAGAGCCATTTTAAGGCATAACTAAAAAAAGCAACGACTGGTTAACAAAACCACAGGACTCTGCGAATCGAATTGAGATGTATAGAGTTTGACGTCTGCCCAGTGCTTAAAAGTGAAGTTTTTTAGTGTTAGCTAAAATTTTAAACTTAAGTAAACGGCGGTTCTAACTATAAGAATCCTTAGGTAGCGAAATTCCTTGACGGGTAAATTCCGTCCTGCATGAATGACGTCACGATTGCTTTACTGTCTCTAATACAAGTTCAGCGAAATTACATAATCTATGAAAATGTGGATTACCTACAGTAAGACGGAAAGACCCTAGATCCTTTACTTTATTTTTGTATTGTAAAAGGTAATACATTTGTGTAGAATAAGTGGGAGTGATGAATACTAAATATGAAATACCACTCAGTGTAATAAATTTTACTAACCTGCATTAGGAACAGTACAAAAAAGAAAGTTTACTTGGGACGAGTACCTCCTAAATAGTAACGGAGGTGTGCAAAGGTAAGTTACATCTGTTAAAATTAACAGTGCAGCGTATAATGACAAAAGCTTGCTTAACAAAAAGATTGATAAATCAATTTGAAACGAAAGTTTGTCATAGTGATCCGGCAATATTGAGTGGAAATATTGTCGCTCAACAAATAAAAGGAACTCTAGGGATAACAGATTCATCGTGACTAAGAGTTCTTATTGACGTCACGGTTTGATACCTCGATGTCGACTCATCTTATCCTGAAATTGAAGCAGATTTCAAGGGTCTAGTTGTTCGCTAGTTAAAAAGGTACGTGAGTTGGGTTCAGAACGTCGTGAGACAGTTCGGTCCCTATCTACTGTAGGAATAGAAAAGTATAAAATTTTGTTTTTAGTACGAGAGGACCAAAACATTTTAACCTATGGTGTATTGATTATTGGACCACTAATACAGTCAAGTAGCTACGTTAAAAACTTATATGTGTTGAATGAATCAAAAACATTAAAATATCTTGTTTACTTTTCAAGAATAGTTTAAAAGATTATTAAAAAGATCGATTTAAAGTGAATTAATTAGTAATAAATAGCTTATAAAAACGAATTGTTCATAAAAGCATAAAATCGCAATCAAATATTTTTAAATGACCAGAAAACTAATCCAGTAAGTTTTAGAATTGGAATACTAAAAATTTGAGATTCAAATTTACAAAAATATGGGAAATATTTTAAACCATACTCTCTAATTTTGCATCTCCAGCTTCAAGCCTTTAATTATTTCAGTCGTCTCTTTTCAAAAAATAATTTATATATTGATTATATCAATTGATTATTTACAAATCATGGATTAGTAATTAATATAATATCTTATAATAATGTTTCTCAAGAATTAATATCAAAGAATATATTAGATAAAAAATTACTTAGTATATTACATTATTGATTTCATTTACCAGTTAGTGTTTTCTTGTTTAACCAACAAGTTTGGTATAATTCAGCTTCTTTAATTAGCAATTATGTTTCTAAATGTTTAGTGTATGGTTTTCCTATTAAAAAAACTTTACAAAATACTTGTAAAATTTTACAGGGTGAAGTAGATACTAAAAAACTTATCTATTCTAAAAATGGATTAAATGTTATTTCTTTAGATGGCTTCAAGATTCAATTTTCGGGTTGTTTTGATAGTACCAGAACTCAAATGGCAAAAACAATCCAATATAGCCATGGATCTGTTCCTTTAACACGAGCGCAAGGCTATGTAGAGTATTCTTATCAACAAATTTTTACTAAGTATGGTACTTGTGGTTTAAAAATTTGAATTTTTTATAAAATAAGATAATTACACATATGATTATAAAAAAATTACATAATAAATACCCCACTTCTTATTCTTATTTAAGGCATACACTAAGATTTGGTAATTTGGGGATTAAAAGTTTATCCTCTACTCAGTTGACAGAAAATCAATTATTATGTTTAGAGCGAGCAATTTTAAAAAAGTTAAGGGATTTTACTCCAAAAACTAAATCTTATAAATTTTGATCTTTACTACTCTTAAATAAAAGTTTAACTAAATTAAATTTAGAATCTCGAATGGGAAAAGGAAAAGGATTAGTATATACTAAATCTGTTTTTATTAAACCTGGCACTATTTTATTTGAATTTTCAAATACTAGTAAACCTCAAGTAAAAAAGATAGTTAATTTTATCAAAAAAAAACAACAGTAAAATTAAGTCTAACTAATAAATAAAAAAGAGGGAGAAACTCAAAGGTTGAGTGTTAGTCTGTCGCATTAAAAGTTGCGGGTTCGAATCCCGTCTCTCTCGGCTAATAAAAATTAACAAAGTATCAAAAATTATATTAATATGCAACTTAATTTTATACAATGAGTGTTTAGATGAATTTTTTCCACTAACCACAAAGATATAGGAACTCTTTATCTAATTTTTGGAGCATTCTCAGGAGTTATTGGTGCATGTATATCAGTACTAATTCGTATGGAACTGGCTCAGCCAGGTAATCAATTTCTTTTGGGTAATCACCAAGTTTATAATGTTCTAATAACTGCACATGCCTTTTTAATGATATTTTTTTTAGTTATGCCTGTAATGATAGGTGGGTTTGGTAATTGATTAGTTCCAATCATGATTGGAAGCCCAGATATGGCTTTTCCACGTTTGAATAATATAAGTTTTTGGTTATTACCTCCAGCTTTATGTCTTTTATTAGCCTCATCTGTAGTTGAAGTAGGCGCAGGTGTAGGTTGAACAGTGTATCCTCCTTTGAGTTCTATACAAAGTCATTCAGGAGCAGCAATAGATTTAGCTATTTTTAGCTTACATTTAGCTGGAGCATCGTCTATATTAGGCGCAGTAAATTTTATTTCTACCATTTTAAATATGCGAAATCCAGGCCAGAGTATGTATAGAATGCCTTTATTTGTATGATCAATTTTTGTTACAGCTTTTTTATTACTCCTAGCTGTTCCGGTTCTAGCTGGTGCAATAACAATGTTACTAACAGATCGTAATTTTAATACTACTTTTTTTGATCCCGCGGGAGGAGGAGATCCAATATTATATCAACATTTATTTTGATTTTTTGGTCATCCTGAGGTTTATATTTTAATTTTACCAGGTTTTGGAATGGTAAGCCATGTTGTTTCTACGTTTTCGAGAAAACCGATATTTGGTTATATTGGCATGGTATATGCTATGGCTTCTATTGGAATTTTAGGTTTTATTGTTTGAGCTCATCACATGTACACAGTAGGGTTAGACGTAGATACTCGCGCGTACTTTACCGCAGCTACAATGATTATAGCTGTTCCTACAGGTATTAAAATATTTAGTTGAATTGCTACAATGTGAGAGGGATCAATTCATTTGAAAACTCCGATGTTATTTGCCGTAGGATTTATCTTTTTATTTACAATTGGAGGTTTAACTGGAATCGTCTTAGCAAATTCAGGTTTAGACATCAGTTTACATGATACTTACTATGTTGTAGCACATTTTCATTATGTTTTATCTATGGGTGCAGTTTTCGCTATCTTTGCAGGTTTTTATTATTGATTTGGTAAATTTACTGGAACACAATATCCAGAGTTATTAGGTCAAATTCATTTTTGATCAACTTTTATTGGTGTGAATTTAACTTTTATGCCTATGCACTTTTTAGGTTTAGCTGGTATGCCAAGACGTATTCCTGATTACCCTGATGCATATGCAGATTGAAATTTAGTTGCAACATATGGATCATATGTTGCACTTTTGAGTACCCTTTTATTTTTTTATATTATTTATATTTCATTAACCAACCAAAAACTTTGTAGCAATTACCCTTGAAATTTCGAACCGACTGAAATACAAAGTTCTCCTACTTTAGAATGAGTTGTAACTTCGCCCCCTGCTTATCATACGTTTGAAGAAATGCCTTTAATTTGTGAAACAATAAAATAATACGATGCAACTAAAATTATTTTTTATAACAACACTTTTCCCAACTATTGTATTAAGTGATGCTCCTGAAAAGTGACAGCTTGGGTTTCAAGACCCAGCTACACCTATTATGGAAGGTATAATAAATCTTCACCATGATTTAATGTTTTTTATTTGTGTTATTTCAATATTTGTATCATGAATGTTAGGTAGGACATTGTGGTATTTTAATTTTAACCGAAATTTGATTCCATCAACATTAACCCATGGTACTCTTATTGAAATGGTATGAACTGTTACTCCCGCTTTTATTTTATTGATCATCGCTATTCCTTCATTTTCACTTTTGTATGCTATGGACGAAGTTATTTCACCAGCTATTACAATTAAAACTCTTGGACGTCAGTGATACTGGAGTTATGAGTATTCTGATTACTCTGATGAACAAGGTAATTCTATTGAATTTGATAGTTATATGATACCAGAGGAAGATTTAGAATTAGGTCAACTTAGATTACTAGAAGTTGATAATCGTATGGTTATTCCTATAAATACACATATTAGAGTTATTGTTTCTGCTGCTGACGTTTTACATAGTTGAGCAATACCTTCTTTAGGGATAAAGTGTGATGCTATACCAGGAAGGTTAAACCAGGCTTCACTATTTGTAAAACGAGAAGGTTTGTATTATGGACAATGCAGTGAAATTTGTGGCATAAATCATGGGTTTATGCCAATTGTAGTTGAAGTAGTATCTTTAAAAAATTATGTAACGTGAATTTCAAATAAACTAAGTGACTAATTAAATATGCGAATTTCTTGACTACAGTTAATTTTATTATTAACTCTCTTTTATTTTTTATTTTTGAATAGTTTTAATATAACCAAACTATTCAAAAATAGTTTGGTTAGGATCATAAAAGAACTAAAAAAACAGAGTTCTAGTTATAACAAAAAGAGTGATTAAAAAATGATTTTATTATCTCAAACTTCTAAGTATTTTCAACGTCATCCGTTTCATTTAGTGGACCCAAGTCCTTGACCTTTTGTAGCATCTCTTTCTGCGTTCTCTTGCGCTATTGGCGGTGTTTTATATATGCATTCTTATAAATTAGGTGGTACAACTTTATTGTTTGGTTTATTAACACTTTTTATAATTATGTTTGTTTGGTGACGTGACGTTGTCCGTGAATCTACATTTGAAGGTCATCATACCGGCATAGTTCAACAAGGTTTACGCTATGGTGTTATTTTATTTATTGTATCAGAAATACTATTTTTTTTCGCTTTTTTTTGAGCATTTTTTCATACAAGTTTAGCACCTACTATTGAAGTAGGTTCAATTTGACCACCCAAAGGAATTAACGTATTTAATCCCTTAGAAATTCCTCTTTTAAATACATTAATTTTGTTATTTTCAGGATGTACTGTTACTTGGACTCACCATGCTATTGTTAGCAATTGTCGAACAGAAAGCTTATTAAGTTTGAGTTTAACTATTATTTTAGCAATTTTATTTACAGGGTTGCAAGCATTTGAGTATAACATGGCTGATTTTAGATTATCAGATGGAATTTATGGATCAACTTTTTATATGGCTACAGGTTTTCATGGTTTTCATGTATTTATAGGAACAATATTTTTAGTTGTTTGTTTAATAAGGTTAACTCAATACCAATTAACTCAACATCACCATTTTGGCTTTGAGGCTGCAGCTTGATATTGACATTTTGTTGATGTTGTTTGGTTATTTTTATTTGTATCAATTTATTGATGAGGTGGTTCATAAAAGCTATTAAAATATGGTCAATTTAACAATTATTATCTTGCTTATCTTACTTTTAATTGTTCAAAAAATAATTTTACTAAATGAGGAGACTCTTATTTTACTTTGCTTCCTTTTATTTTCAATAGCTAGCATCCAAAAATTTAGTGGATTGTTTTCTCAAGAATTAATATCAAAGAATCAAAACCTTGAATTAAAATTACAAACGTTATTTAAGAAACAATTTAAAGTGCTATCTTTATATGCAAAAAGAAAAAACAATATTAAAGGCTTGTTAAATAACTTTAAAAATCTTAAAAAACATTTTTTAGATTTAATAATAGTTATTAGTTCTATTTTACCATTGTATAAACAAGATCAACTAGCTAAAACTTGACCAAAAAGTTTTTTATTTGCAGAACGTATTGAAAATCAATCTATAAAATTTGTTTCTTTACTTATTTCGGAAAAACTTTTAACAATTGTTATATTAAAATGTTTTTATCTTAAAAATTTTAATATTAGTTATTTTAACTGTTTACAAAAAATTTCGATGCAAGAATTAATTCAACTAACTTTAGGAGAACTAACCAAGAAAAGCGAATATAGATAAAAAGGTAAAATCATTAATTTTCCAAATTAAAAGTTGCGGGTTCGAATCCCGCTATTCGCTTTGGTGTATCGCCAAATAGGCAAGGCATTGGTTTTTGACACCATCATTAAAGGTTCGAATCCTTTTACACCAGATTTTATATTACTCGCTTGGTGAAAAAGGTAAACACGATGGACTTAAAATCCGTTCTCTAATTATGAGTTATCGGTTCGAATCCGATAGCGAGTACTGAAATCCTAATATATATTAATTTAGACTAAGTATGCGACTAACCAAACAACCTATTTTATTAACACTAAATAATCATTTAATTGATTATCCAACTCCAATTAATATTCATTATGCTTGGACTTTTGGATTTTTGTCAGCAATGTGTCTTATTGTACAGCTTATCACTGGTATTTTTTTAGCAATGCATTATACCCCGCATGTAGATTTAGCATTTGTAAGTCTTGAACACATAATGCGTGATGTTAATTATGGCTGATTTTTACGTTATTGCCATGCTAATGGAGCTTCAATGTTTTTTATTGTGGTTTATATTCATATTTTTCGTGGTTTATATTTCGGTTCATATACCAAACCGCGTCATTGAGTTTGGGTTGTAGGTATAATTATTTTATTACTTATGATTATTACAGCTTTCATTGGTTATGTTCTTCCATGAGGACAAATGAGTTTATGAGGTGCTACTGTAATTACTAATTTAGTGTCAGCTATCCCTATTGTAGGAAATCAATTAGTTTCTTGACTTTGAGGAGGTTTTTCTGTGGACAATGCAACTTTAAATCGCTTTTTTAGCTTACATTATTTATTACCATTCGTTATTGCTGCAGCAAGTTTAGTACACTTAGCTTTACTTCACCAAGATGGATCGGGTAATCCTTTAGGTGTTAATTCTACTGTGGATAAAATATCTATATATCCTTATTTTATTATTAAAGACTTTTTAGGTTTAGCTATTTTCGTTTCATTTTTTTCAATTTGTATATTTTTTTACCCTAATTTGTTAGGCCATCCAGATAATTATATTGAAGCTAATCCAATGGTGACGCCAGCTCATATAGTACCAGAGTGATACTTTTTGCCATTTTATGCTATTTTAAGAAGTATACCTCATAAATTAGGTGGTGTTATAGCTATGATTTCAGCAATTGTAATTTTAGGGTTATTACCTTGAATTCATACTACGGAAATTAGAAGTTCTCGCTTTCGCCCAATTTATAGATTTTTTTATTGGGTTATGATTAGTTGTTGTATCCTTTTAGGTTGAATTGGCGGAATGCCAGTAGAAGAACCTTATATACTAATTGGTCAATTGGCTAGCTTTTATTATTTTTTTTACTTCATTATTTTTCTTCCAAGTTTAGGTCAACTTGAAAAATTTTTGCTAGAGTTTAAGAGAAGTTTATAGGTAGAGGGATTCGAACCCTCACAACAATTTAAGTTACTAAATTCTAAATCTAGCATGTCTACCAATTTCATCATACCTATTTTATAATTATGGTTATTTAAATTTACACAGTTATTTGTAGATTCTAATCTAAAACATCCGTGTAAATTGCCTGAGAGAGCTATAAAACGCTCTCTGTTGCGTCTTGGAAGTATTATCGTGTTTCCCCCCTAATCAGTATTTGTATATAAGATACATCGTCAAATAAAGGCATATAATCTTTAGTAAAAACTGATACTTTGTAGAGTAGGAATAACATTATTCAATATTTGGTCATCTAAAGGCATTTCTGAATCTTTTAAATGAAGCTCGGTTTACTTTTTATTTTGGTTATCAATTTCATGGTTGGGCTGCGAGAAAATAATGATTAATGAAATGTGTTTTGTAAACAGTGAAACCTAAAAAGTTGAAAAGTGGTATCAAGAGTATTGAAAAAGTTCATAGGGTTTGAAGTTTATTATTTAGTAAATTAAGGGTTACTAGGTTTTTTAACATATTTCATAAGCTTTAATTGTGTTTTATTCTCGGTAGTTGGGAAAAGTACAAGTAAATTGTTAATATTTAACTTAATTTTATACTACCTGGAAACGATTTAAAAACACAGTTATTTTCGTTTAGTAACATAATTTGTTTTTCAACCGTTTTATCCACGTAGTCTTTCCTATCTAATTTTTTCGATAGCGTTATAAGAGAAAATAGGCCATCATACCTCTAATTTATAATAACGTTTTTAGGGTTATTTTTTTCTTAGTATTACAAATTTTAATGCACCTTTTGGATTTCGTAAAACCTGAGTATCAATAATCTGTTTTTTTACATTTGTGCGTTGATGCATAGTTAAAACAATAACACCAATCATTGCCACTAATAAAATTAAACTACAAAGTAGAAAAAGTAAACTAAATTTAGTGTATAAAAAAGAGCCAATTATTTTAATATTATCTAATGCAGCATTTTCTTTTAATCAAGAAACTCATATTAAATTACTAGTAATATTTACTTTAAAGCTTGCAAATATAAATGATGTATCAATCATACTAAATAAATGTAAAATTAAAGTTAATAATAATATAGAACCAATGGTTATCAACGATACTTTATTAGTAGTCACAGGTTGAAACTTTATGTTTAGCATCATTACAACAAATAAAAATAGTACTGCTATTGCTCCAACATAAACAATTAAAAGTAAGAATGAAATAAATTCTACGCCTAATAATAAAAGCAAACCTGTAATATTACAAAATACAAGAATTAAAAATAAAACGGAGTGAACAGCATTTGTTAAAGTAACCACCATTAAAGCTGATACTAAAGCAAAACTTGAGAAAAAGTAGAACAGTATTAAGTCAATATTCATTTTTGTTAAATTTTAGCGAAAAAAGGGATTCGAACCCTTAATCTTAATCTTGGCAAGATTAAGCTTTACCATTAAGCTATTTTCGCGGCGAAGAGAGCTCGGTAGGTTCGAAGCAACAGATTGTGAATCTGTAGGCCGTGGGTTCGAATCCCATTCTTCGCCTTATTATAAAAGATTATGCTTTATAAAAGCAATGGCTTTACCGGGATTTAAAGATTTAGGGCAAGTTTTACTACAATTCATAATTGTATGACATCGAAATAATCTCATCTTATGATTCAAAAATTTTAATCTTTCACTTGATATTTTATCTCTACTATCATTTAATCATCTATAAGCTTGAAGTAATATTGCAGGACCTAAGTATTTATCAGGATTCCACCAATAACTTGGACAACTTGATGAGCAGCAAGCACAAAGTATACATTCATATAAACCATCTAATTCAAAACGATCTGATTTAAACTGAAGATTTTCTTTTCAAGATTGTGTAGTACTTGATATTAACCATGGTTTGATAGACTTATACTGAGAATAAAAATTGGTTAGGTCTGGTATTAAATCTTTAATAATATGCATATGCGGTAGAGGATAAATAGTTATAAATTTTTTTGTTGGTTTAATGGNTTGCAAACACGCTAGCGTGTTTGATCCATCTATATTCATAGAGCAACTACCACATATACCTTCTCTACAGGATCTTCTAAAACTTAACGATGAATCTTGCTTATCTTTAACTTGGATTAAAGCGTCTAAAACCATAGGGCCGCACCTACTTAATATTATAGGATAAAAAGAAAACCATGGTTTTAGACGCAAATAAGGGTTTCATCTATATACTCTTAAATAAAAGTTTGGATTAATAAAGCCAAAAGGAACTTTTTTATTAGCTAACATTAAATATTTCATTAATAAATTCAAATTTTTAAAATGCTTAATAAATAAATCCAAAAAACAAAAAAAATTAGCAATATTGAACTAATTTTTAGTCTAGAAAAATCTAAAAAGAAGCCTAGATCCCAATTTATATGCCTTAAACCATTAAGTAAGTGGTAATTAAAAGTAGTAAAAATGCTTAAAAAAATAATATTAGTAAGTAATAATATATCTAAGTTCTCAGTTCATTGTAAAAGTATATTATAATCAGTAACAAAAAAAATAATAAATTTTAGGGTAATCACCACAAAAATAATAAACAAGATTAAAAATAAAGCACTAATCCGATGTAAAATCGAAAATATTGATACTGTTTGTGGAATATAAATAGTTAAGTGTGGAGATAAAGGTCTGTTATAAATTTTTACCATTTTAAAATTAAAAAGATGTCTAGAATGGGATTCGAACCCATGACACAAGAGTTTTCAACTCCATGCTCTGCCTACTGAGCTATCTAAACAAATAAATTTATAATATTGATAAATGAGTGAAGTGGGATTCGAACCCACGATGACTATTGTCATAACAATTTTCAAAATTGGTGCTTTCAACCACTCAGCCATCCACTCAATCTAAATATAATTTAGAAGACTAATTAGGGTAGTGGGATTCGAACCCACGGTCTTTTATACCCAAAACAAACGCGATAGCCATTTCGCTATACCCTAGTCTCCTATGTAAATAGGATTAAAAAAGCCATCATTAAAGCAAATAAAGCAACAGCTTCAGTTAAAGCAAAACCTAAAATTGTATAACCAAATAATTGTTGTTTTAAAGAAGGATTACGAGCGTAAGCCATTACTAAAGAACCAAAAACAATTCCTACACCTGCGCCTACACCTGTTAAGCCAATAGTTGCTAAACCTGCACCAATCATCTTTGCACTTTGAAGAGTAACATTCATTTTATTTAAATAAATTTATTTATTTTAATCTCTGGTTTTGAAAAAGCTAGAACCGGATTCGAACCGATATACTAAAGATTTGCAATCTTATACATAACCATTATGTTATCTAGCCTATAAAAATAACGGAAGTAGGAATTGAACCTACGACTTTTAGATTATGATTCCAATGTTCTAACCAACTGAACTACTCCGTCATATTATAACCGCTTACTTCTTTCTTTTTTACAGCCATTATGCGGAAGTTTTAAATCATCAAATAAAGATATAATAATTAAAGACGATTGGGATAATGATTTTAATATTAATCGTTTGTTTTTATTATATCTTTGTTTTCACATGTATGTATTTAAATTTATAATAATTTATAAAATTTATTAAGCGTCTAACTAAAGTTAATGAAGAACTTAAGGTCAAGTTTTTTGTGGTGGTTGATGTTCAAAATAAGACATTACCAGTTAAATTAGTTAATACACATATAACATTATTATTACTAAATAATATTGATAAAATGAGTGAGTTTAAATAATTAATTTTCATTTTAAATAATTTTTTTCTAAGCTATAACCAACCAAAATTTCTATAATAAAATAGTAGGTTTAGAGAAAAAATTACATTTGAGTTCAGTAAGGGGTCAAGTATTATCAAATTTTTTCTAGGGTTATAGTAAATTACTCCCATTCTAAAGCGCCTTTAAATCATTCATAAATAAATCCAACAGTTAAAATTAGTAAAAATATTATCATGCTTCAAAAACCAAATATTGGTAAGTCACCCAAAACTAAAGATCAAGGAAATAAAAAACTTATTTCTAAATCAAAAATCAAAAATAGTATTGCAACTAGATAAAATCTAACATCAAAAGTTGCACGAGCATCATCAAAAGGATTAAATCCACACTCATAAGCACTTACTTTTTCTTGATCAGATTTCTGTGGAGTTAAAATATAAGATATGAAGAAGATCAACGATGATAAAAAAGTAGAAATTAGTAAAAATATTAAAATTGAAGAATAGTTATTATAAATTATATTCATTGTTTAGGGTAATCAATCTAAACTTAAAAGTATGCCCGATACAAAAAATACTCAACCTAAGGATAAGGGTAAAAGAATTTTTCAACCTAACCGCATCAATTGATCATATCGATACCTTGGAAATGAAGATCTTATTCAAATAAATCCAAAAAGTAAAAATGATGTTTTTAATCCAAATCAAATAGTAGACGGAATTCAATAAAGGACATTTATATTTCATATAGGAAGTCAACCACCCAAAAATAGTACAGTGGTAAAACTACACATTAAAATCATATTTGCGTATTCTCCTAAAAAAAAAAGGGCGAAGCCCATCGCCGAATACTCTACATTGTACCCAGCTACAAGTTCCGCTTCCGCTTCTGGTAAATCAAAAGGTGCCCTGTTAGTTTCCGCTAAAATAGAAATATAAAACATAAAAAAAATAGGAAACAGAGGGAATATATATCAAATGTTTTGTTGTGCTAATACAATTTCAGTTAAATTTAAAGAACCGGAGCACAACAAAACATTTATTAAAATTAACCCAATTGATACTTCATAAGAAACCATTTGTGCGGCTGAACGTAAAGCGCCTAAAAATGCATACTTAGAATTAGAAGACCAGCCAGCCATAATGATTCCATAAACCCCTAATGAGGATACAGCTAATATATAAAGAATACCTACATTAACATCAGCTAAAACTAACCCCTCCCCTAAAGGAAGTACACACCATGATATTAAAGCTAATAAAAAAGTTAAAATTGGTGCTATTAAAAATATAATTAAGTTTGCACTTGAAGGTAGTACTGTTTCCTTTATTAGTAATTTTAAACCATCAGCTAATGGTTGAAGTAAACCAAATAAGCCAACAACATTTGGACCCTTTCTTCTTTGCATAGCTGCCATAACTTTACGTTCCGCTAAAGTCATATATGCAATTGCAATTAACAAAGGTATAATAATACTAAGAAATTTTAGTGACGTAGGAATAAACATACTTTTTAGTCTTGATTTTTAGTGTAAAAAAGAAAAAGATGTGCAAAAAGAAAAAATAGACACAATTTCAAGGTCTAAAAATAAAAATAAAATGAAAGATGTGCAAAAAGATATTGTTAAAGCCATACTTTTTTCTATACTAAAAGTAATTAAATAAAGTTCAGGATAACTAAAATACATTAGTTTTATTAATCTAATATAATAAAAACATGAAATACAACTCATAATTACAGAAAAGATTGCTACTATATAAAAATTATTTTGAAGGGTTGGTAAGATAACTAAAACCTTCGCAAAAAATCCACTTAAAGGGGGGATGCCAGCCATTGAAAATAAAACAAGTGTTAATGCTAAAGAAAGAGAAGGATTTAATTTAGAAAGAGACTCTAAATCCACTAGATAGCGTGTTTGGTAATGATCTGGGTACACTAAAATTCGAAAGCTCATTAAAATTGAAAACGTAGCAAAAGTTGTAATAATATAAATAATTAAATATGTTAATAGTCCTACTATACCTATCATTTCACCATTAAGAACACTTATTAACATGAAACCAACATGGCTTATAGAACTATAAGCCAAAAACCGTTTTCACTTGTTTTGTGCTAAAGCGCCAAACGAACCTACAAAAATCGAACTAATTGATGCAAAAATAAATAAATTTTTTCATATAAAGAAAAAATCGTAGAAACTGACCATAAAAACTCTTACCATCACCACAAAAATAACTAATTTAGGAAAAACAGAAAAGAAAAAAGTAATTGCTGTAGGAGAACCCTCATAAACATCTGGAGACCACATATGAAATGGAGCTGCACTTAATTTAAAAAGAAAAGCTGTTCCTATAAAGATAAGTCCTATTAAAATCCCGGTATAAAAAAATTGGTCATCTGTTAAAATCCCAGTGAAAAATTTACTAAAATCACCAAAATTGGTTATCCCAGTTAAAATATATAGTATTGATAAACCAAATAGTAGTAATGCTGACGAAAAAGCACCTAATATAAAATATTTTAAACCAGCTTCAGTAGAGAACTCAGATGTTCGCTTAAAGCTTGCTAAAATATAAAATATAAGGCTTTGAAATTCTACTGATAAATATAAAGATAATGTATCATATGATTGTAAAATGAATAAAAAAGCTATAATAGCTAGTAATATTAATATTCAGAATTCAAAAGCATTAATTTTTTCAGTTTGAGTGTAAGTAGACACTAGAAATAATCAACATATAGAAAATATTAAAGTGAGAATCTTAATATTTAATGAAAAATAATCTTGAATTAAGATATAATTTCAAGGAGTATTATTTAAGTAAAATGAGAAAAAAACTAAATTAAATGTAAAAAATAATATTTGTGTACAAAGTAAACTTGTTGTAAAACCAACCAAAGGATAACCTAATTCTTTAGAAGTAGACAATAAAACTCCAAAAACCAGAAGTACGCATACAGATGATATAAGGTAAAATTCTGCAATGATTGTGTATAAATCTAAAACAAAGTTTGTCATTAATATATGTAAAGATTATTAATTTAAAATAAAAGTTCTAAAACGTATCTCATTAATTCAAAATTAAAAACACGGATAATCAATAATACAAATATTTTTGATTTTTGTTATGCGTATAATCATTTATAATAGTTTTTAGCCCTAGACTTACATGAAAAAATAAGAAAGATTGAATTAAAATAAATATCTCAAAATCATATAGAATAAACGGTAATAAAAACAAAGGAGGTAAACGAAAAATTCATCATTGCATTTTGTAAAATTTATTTATAGCAGTAAATCTCCAACAAATTAACTATGGTAAAGTGTAATTCATTTATAAAAATATTTGGATATATACCCATTCATAGAATAGTTAAAAGTAAAGGAAACAAAATTCAGAATTCTCTACGCGATATATCTTGAAAAGTGTTAAAGTATTGAATTTTCAATACCCCAAAACTAACTCGATTAAAAAGTCATATTGAATAAGCTGCACTTAATACCATTCCAATGGCTGTAAAAAAACATGTAAAAGTACTTACTTGAAAGGCACCTAATAAGACAAGAAATTCACCAATAAAACTGCTTGTTCCAGGAAAACCGATATTTGCAAAAAGAAAAAATAAAAAGAAAGAAGTAAACAAAGGCATAACCTGTGCTAAACCACTATAATACTTTATAATTCGTGTTTTATGTCGATCATATAAAATCCCTACGCATAAAAATAAAGCGCTAGAAACTAATCCATGACTAAGCATTAGAATAATGCTTCCCTCAATACCTTGAGTATTTAGAGTAAAGATACCTATTGTTACCAAACCCATATGGGCAATTGAAGAATATGCTACAATTTTTTTTAGATCAATCTGTCTTAATGTTGTAAAAGATGCATACAAAGCTGCCATTAAACTTAGTAAAAATATTAATGGTGTAAAATAAATAGAGGCTAATGGAAACATCGGTAAAGAGAAACGTAAAAAGCCATAACCACCTAACTTTAATAAAATACCTGCAAGTATAACAGATCCAGCTGTCGGTGCTTCAGCATGAGCTTCAGGTAATCAAATATGAAATGGAATCATTGGTATTTTTACAGCAAAACTCGAAAAAAATGCTAATCATAAAACAATTTGGTATCATTCTCTAAATTCAAAATTTCTTAAGACTTGAATATCTGTTGTACCAACATTAAAGTAAATAGTTAATAAAGCTATTAACATTAGTAAAGAACCTATTAATGTATACAAAAAAAATTGATAAGCGGCCCTAATTTTTCTTTCACGAGAACCTCATATTCCAATAATCAAAAACATTGGAATTAATACACTTTCAAAATAAATATAAAATAAAAATAAGTCTAAAACACAAAAAACTTGAATTAGTAAAAATTCCAGAACTAAAAAGCAAATTAAATATTCTTTTATATATTTCTCGACAGAATTTCAACTAACTAAAATACATATCATAATCAAAAAAGTTGTAAGAATTATAAAGAATAATGATATTCCATCTATTCCAATCGTATAATAAAAATTTAAGTAAGAAACTCAATTAAAAGTTTTTATAAATTGAAAAAATCGAGAATTTCTATCAAAACAAACTCATAGTAGTAAAGAAAAAATAAATGTTAGGCATGATGTCACTAACGCAACATTGCGGCAGAGTTTAACATTTGTATTTGGAGATATTAAAATACCTAGTAAACCTGCCATTGGCATAATTGAAGTTAATAAAAGAGGGTTAAAGGTTTCCATTATTCAAAAGGTTGGTTATAAAATTTACAGTATGAGTCTAGGTTGATTCGAACAACCAACCTTACGCTTATCAAGTTACAATCGATTAATATATGTTATATTAATCTCTGATTTAAAACTACACATGATAGTTTCCCATCATATAGCTTATTTTTCTTTGACTAAAGAAATGAATAAGGTTAGCTTATTTTTTCTATTAAGGAAAAATTTTTGCTTCGTTATTCTTCCTATTAACCATGTTTCAATGTTTTTGTTAAATTTAAATTAATAGAGTTTTGCTTTATACCCTTAGAAAAATAATGAAGTTCAAACTAAAAGTACGCTATTTAGGTTATTTTTCTAAAAAATAATTTTAGAGTAAGGATATTTTCAACAATTTTCTGTACGTACTCATAAATTTATATACTTTACTCAGCTCTAATTTAAAAATTACAAGTAAAGTTTTTACTCAAACTTCATAAGTAGTGGGTTCGAACCACGCAAAAAGATTGATTTACATACTTGATATATAATTCAAATATACAACATGTCGCACGCGTACGCTCTAACCTTTAAGCTATAGACTCAAGTTTTTTATACTAAAAAAATAAGAAAACAAAAGATTAATAAAAGACGAAAGTCGAAAATATGTAAATAAGTTGAGTTAATAATACTTAAAAAAGTAGCTAAACCTAAAATTATAAAAAATATATAGTGGGTTACTTGACCTGTCTGTAAATTTCTAATTATTTTGGATAAACGTAAAGTTAGTTGAGATATTCCATATGGTCCTGCTAATTCTATAAAGCCTCTGTCTAAAATTTTAAATGTAATTGAATACCCAAATTTTAATAAGGGTAAAATAAGAAACCTATTGTATAAAACGTCTCAATACCATTTTTTACTAGATAAAAAAGATAAAAAGAAAAACAACTTTTGGTTATAAAACCAATTATAAATATTAATATTACGGATGTTTATAAAACTTGATAGTATAATACCTATTAAGCTTGCAATAAAAGGGAATCACTTATAAACTAACTCTAATCATTCAGCTTCTAAAAAATAAGTATGTGATGGTAAAATAAATATTGAATTAATTCAAAAATTAGTTCCAAAACCTATAAAGAGATCTTTCATTATATAACCAATAAATATACTACCTATTGATAAAATAATTAAAGGAAGCAACATCAAAAAAGAGGATTCATGTAAATGATTTTTATTTATGTTATTTTTATTAGAAGTGTTAATAAAAGTTAAGTAAATTAATCGAAATGAATAAAAAGCTGTTAAGAATACAGATAAACTACCTAAGAGACACGCAAATGAAATATAAGTCATCTCTAAATTAGAATAACTATATACTTGTGAAAGTTCTAAAATAAAATCTTTAGAGTAAAATCCCGTTAAAAATGGAAAACCAGATAAAGTCATCGATCCTATTAACATGAAAGAGTAAGTTGCTGGTAAAAATTTTATTAAAGAACCCATTCTTCGCATGTCTTGTTCGTCCGAAACAGCATGGATAACAGATCCAGCACTTAAAAATAATAATGCTTTAAAAAAAGCATGGTTAAAAAGATGAAAAAGACTTACATTATAACAAGACATGCCACAACAAAAAATCATGTAGCCTAATTGACTACAAGTTGAGTAAGCAATAACACGTTTTAAATCGTTTTGAAAAATACCTACCATGGATGCAAAAAAAGCTGTTAATGCTCCAAAAATAATCATTAAAAATAAAACCATGGGTGAGAATTCTAAAATAGGTGAGAATCTTGCCATTAAAAATACACCTGCCGTTACCATTGTAGCTGCATGTATTAAAGCAGAAACTGGTGTAGGTCCTTCCATTGCATCAGGAAGTCATGTATGCAAACCTAATTGAGATGACTTACCTACCGCCCCAAAAAAGAAAAATATTGAAATTAAGGATAAACTATGAATATCAAATCCAAGAAAGGATAGATAATGATTTGAGAAAAAAGATGCTAAAGTAAATATTAGTAAGTAATCAACAGACTGGAACACATAAAAAGTTAAAAAAATACCTATCATTAAACTAAAATCACCAATCCTATTAACTACTAAAGCTTTTATGGCTGATTGGTTTGCATCTAAACGAGTATATCAAAAATTTATTAGTAAGTAAGATGCTAAACCTACTCCCTCTCAACCTAAAAACATTTGTATCAAGTTATCAGCCGTTACTAAAACGAGCATAAAAAATGTAAAAATTTCAAGATAAGACATGAAACGAGGGCAATGTGGATCATACTCCATATATTTAATTGAATATAAATGAACTAATGTAGAAATTACTGTAATAACTACTAGCATAGTACAAGTTAAACTATCAAATAATAAACTTCACGAGATAGATAAAATACCAGATTTTATCCATGAACCTACAAAAAGATAACAAAAGCTCCCAGTTAAACCTACTTCATAAAATGCTCCAATAGATAAAATCATTGATAAACCTACACAAAAAATTGTAATTAAGTTTGTTCCATAACGACCTAATCAACGACCTCCTAATCCAGATATTATAGAACCTAAAAGTGGTAAAACTAATATAAGTAAATACATTTTTTGAGTTTATTAATTTAGTTTTTAAAAGATAAATTAAATAACTTTGGCTGAATTAACACTTTAGTTGCTATTAATTTATCTTGGTATAACATACTATGATAAACAAAACTAAGTAATTTTTTATTCAAAATGGGAAAAGAAATATTTGTGTTATTTAATAATAAATTTGAGATAATGGATAGTAAGTGAATACGTACAAAAGATAAATTTTTATTAATAGAACTTGTTAACTGTTTTTGTTTTGATAAAAAAGAATGTTCTAAATATTCTAAATTTTGTTGGTTTGCTAAAATTATTAATTTGCGGGATTTTAATGATTTAATAAAAAGAGGTAGAAAAAAATGAGACAACAAAGTGTAAATAGTAACAAAAGTAATAAATAACCAAAAAATTTGTGAGAATACAATTATACGATCTAGCTGAGGCATTTTAGTTTTAAAGTTTTAATGAATATCTAAAACATCATTAAGGTAAATACAAGTTAGTAAAGTAAACACATAAGCTTGTAAAGCTGCAATACCTAATTCTAAACCAATTAAAACAAAGAGTAAGGATAAGGGTATTAAATGAAAAATAAACAGTAAACCACCAGAAGATAACATTGTTCAAGCAAATCCCGCAATGATTTTTAACAAAGTATGTCCTGAAGTCATATTTGCAAATAAACGTATAGATAACGTAAAAACCTTTATAACATAAGATATGAATTCAATAGCAACTAATAAAGGGATAATAATAAAAGGCACATTACGTGGTAAAAAAAGAGAGAAAAAATTTAGGCCGTGGGTTCGAATCCCAATAACATTTATACCTAAAAATATGGATAATGCTAAACTAAATGTGAAAGATATATGACTAGTAACAGTAAAACTATAAGGTACCATTCCCACTAAATTACAGAATAAAAGAACTGCGTGTAACGTAAATATAAATGGAAAATAATATTGACCTTTATGGCCTAAATTATCTTTAACCATAGAAACTGTTAACAGATAAAAAACTTCTTTTGTAGATTGTCAGTTACTTGGTATTAACGTACTTTTAAAAAAACTAAGACTCAATCAAAAAAGTAATATACTTATTGCGATAATTAAAAAAAGAGAAGAGTTAGTAAAAGATAAATTTAAGCCATTAAAAGTTAAAGGAAGTAGTGTAACAATTTCAAATTGCTCTAAAGGACTATTAATAGTTGAATTTAACATAATTGTTTAGTTATAAATTATTGTCTATTTTTTATTTACAGGAGAAGAAGGGTTCGAACCTCAACCATTAGTTTTGAAACCAAAGCTCTACCAAATTAAGCTATTCTCCTAATTAATTAAGAAATAAAACAGTATCGTAGTAATCTTATTTGTTCAGATTTTGTATTTGTATTAAAATAAAAATAAAATACAGTAAAAGGGTTCGAAGCTGAATTATATAAAATGTTACTCAAAAGAAATTCATGATTGAAAAAAGTAGTACTTGGAGAAATTGAAGAATAATCATTAAGCTGGACAAAATTATGATTTCTTACGTACAATTTAAAAAATTTTAGAAAGGTTGAATACAACAAAGTGTCTAAAATAAGAAAAAAGTTGTTTTTTCTGATAGTAGAAAAAAAGTTGTTTTTTTTAATAACACTTCTTTGATTACAAAAAGACTCAAAATACAATAGTTGAGAAAAGTGTTTAGATACAGTACTACTTAGAGAAGAGTTAGTAAAAGAAATCTTTAAATAACAGTTATTTAAATTGTTTTCTAAATAAAAGGCTTTATCACAAATATCATAGACCCCTACGTATTTGTGATAAAGCCTAAATCGCATATTATTAATAACCATAATTTTATTTATTTGGAAGTAACCAGATTCAAACTGATAGTTTTATGTTTGCAAAACATATGTTTTTTCAATTAAACTACACCCCCAAAAAACCTAAAAACCTAGTTTTTTAAATTCCACCAATAACAASTDTGCTTTCAACCACTCAGCCATCCCTTCATTTTGTATTATCGTGGGGGTTAACGATAATATACTTCCAAGACGCAACAGAGAGCGTTTTATAGCTCTCTCAGGCAATTTACACGGATGTTTTAGATTAGAATCTACAAATAACTAAATTTTATATAGTATCATATATACTATATGGTAGTATATCTATTAGAGTATATCATATATACTATATGGTAGTATATCTATTAGAGTATATCATATATACTATATGGTAGTATATCTATTAGAGTATATCATTATATCATTCATTTTAGAATCAAATAACTCCCCCTTATATATGGGTTTTTTTTAGGAGATATTTTTTCATTGTTATTGGTGGAATTTAAAAAACTAGGTTTTTAGGTTTTTTGGGGGTGTAGTTTATAATTTTCTGATAGCTCAGTAGGTAGAGCAAATGGCTGTTAACCGTTAGGCCGTGGGTTCGAATCCCACTCAGGAAGTTTTAAGCAATTAACTCAAAGGTAGAGTATTTCATTTACACTGAAGAAGTTAAAGGTTCGAATCCTTTATTGCTTAGATAGTGTTTATAGCTTAATTGGATAAAGCACTAAATTACGAATTTAACGATTGAAAGTTCAAGTCTTTCTAAACACTTTTAAAAACTAGAGTGTATAGCTTAATTGGATAAAGCACTAAACTTTTAATTTATGTATCTTAGGTTCGAATCCTAATACACTCAAATTTATCTAAAATGTTTTTTAAACCATTAAACTTATATATTTTCGACTTTATGATACGTGTTTTGTATGTATTTTTAAGTTATTTAATTTGCTTTTGTATATTTTTTTACCACATAGAGCTTATTTTTCTTTTTGAAGCTTATCCATACTTAGTAATTTCTTATAAACGATTTATTGCTACTGGAATTACTGACTTACTAGATATAACTTGAACTTTGTGCCTAATTTTTTCCACATTATTGATTTCACCGTTAATTCATTACCATGTCTTTTCTTTTTTTTCTTCAAGTTGATATTATTACCAACTCCAATTTTTACTTTTAACATCATCTACTACATTTGTGTTTTGCATCTCCAGTTTAGTATTTCATTCACTCATTTTACCTTTAATCCTTAATTTTTTTATTTATTGAGAAGTTTCTAGCTGTACATCACTACTAAAATTAGAATTAGAAGCCCAAATTACGCTTTATGTTAATTGGGTTTTATCTCTACAATACTTCTTTTCTTTTTTCCTTTCACTCTTTTTCCTTTCACTCTTTTTCCCTTTCTTTTTGTTAAAAATCATTGATTTTTACGTATATTTTAAAACACACAAAAATGCTTTTTTATTTTCTACTATTTTTTTAGTATTTATAGTACTCCCGCCGGAACCACCTTTGCAATTTTTAACAATATTTTTCTTGTTTGTATTATACGAATTATTTTTTATTTCCTTATGTTTAAAATTTTTTAAAACCTATTTTATTAAATTTAATAGTATATAAAATATGAGCACAATTCAACAATTGCTAAAAAAAGCTAGAACCGCAACCCCAAAAAAGAAAAAATCAATTTCTTTAAATGACTGCCCTCAAAAAAAAGGCGTTTGTATACGTGTTTATACGATTAACCCTAAAAAACCAAATTCGGCTGAACGTAAAGTAGCTAAAGTTCGTCTTTCTAATGGTAAATTTATAATAGGTTATATTCCAGGGGAAGGACATACTCTACAAGAACATTCTCTTGTTTTAGTTAGAGGTGGTAGAGTAAAAGATTTACCTGGTGTAAAATATCATTTTATACGAGGAATAAATGACTTACATGCTGTGTCTAATAGAAAAACTTCCCGCTCGAAGTATGGAACAAAGAAAAACAAGCTCTTATCGTTTAGTGGTTAAAGACAATACTTTTTCGTAGTATAAACGTGGGTTCGAACCCCACTAAGAGTATAAAACGGGATAGAGTAATTGGTTAACTCATTAGACTCATGATCTAAAGCTGTAGGTTCAATTCCTACTCTCGTAAAATTTTTGATGTATCTTGTTATTAACTAGAATTAAAAAAGAAGAAAAAAAGTTTTTTAGTCGTAAAATCAAAAAACGTTTAATCAAAAAAAACTTGAGTAAAAATTTAAACGTAACTGTTTTTAATTTCAGTAAGCTCTCTTATTTTTTAAAGAGATATAATTTACATTTAAACAAAAACATTGTTAATCAAGTAATCAAAGAAGAATTAGGAACTTTTAATATATTAAACACTTACCTAAACACTTTTTATACGAAATTGTATAAATAAAAATTTAGTTAGGGATGATTAGAAAATAAAAAATATGTAATAACAAATAAGAGTTTGATCCTGGCTCAGAATGAATGCTAATGATTAGCTTAACACATGCAAGTTTAAATAAGCTTTTTTTAGTAAAGTTAGCGAACGGGTGAGTACAACGTAAGAATTAGCCCTTTTTAATTAATATTAATTAAAAAGGAAAAGCTTATGTAAGATTAAGTAGTTGGTTTAATAAAAGTTTACCAAGCTTACGATCTTTAGTTGGTCTTTGAGGATGGTCAACCACATTGGAAATGAGATACGGTCCAAACTTCTTATAGAAGGCAGCAGTGGGGAATATTGGGCAATGAGCGAAAGCTTGACCCAGCTAAATCATATGTGTTTTTAAATTAAACTTTTAAAAAGAAAAACAGATTCTTTTTAAAAAGAGTCCTGGCTAATTTCGTGCCAGCAGCCGCGGTAAAACGAGAAGGGCTAGCATTATTCGAATTAACTGGGCGTAAAGTATATGTAGGCGGAAAATTTCTTAGTATTCTAAACCTAAAATTTTAAGTTTTTTTAGTACTAAAACTATTTTCTAGAGTTTAAGAGAAGTTTTTGGAACTTTAAGTGTAACGGTAAAATGTGTTGATATTTAAAGGAATTTCAATAGTGAAGACATTAAACTAACTTAAAACTGACGTTGAGGTATTAAAGTATGGGTAGCAAAAGGGATTAGATACCCCTGTAGTCCATACCTTCAACTATGAGTGTGTACTTTTAGAAATTGTTAGAGGTATAATTAACGTATTAAACACTCCGCCAGGGAACTACGATCGCAAGATTAAAACTCAAAGGAATTGACGGGGACCTACACAAGCAGTGGAGCATGTGGTTTAAATCGACAATACACGCGAAACCTTACCAGTTTTTGTATATTTACAGGTGTTGCATGGCTGTCGTCAGTCCGTGCTGTGAAGCGTTTGATTTATTTCAATGAACGGACGAAACTCTTTTATACTTAAAACCAAAGTATATACTGCTAAGAATATCTTAGAGGAAGGAAAGAATGACGCCAAGTCCTTATGACCCTAATAAGCTGGGCTACTTTCATGTGCTACAGTAGTTGTCGCAATAAGAAGCAAAAATGTAAATTTGAGTAAACCTTTAAAAATTACTATAACTCGGATTGTTTTCTGAAACTTGAAAACATAAAGTTGGAATTGCTAGTAATCGTGGATAAGAATGCTACGGTGAATTTGTTCTTAGGTCTTGTACACACCGCCCGTCACGCTATGGAAATTTATTTTATTTGAAAACAAAAACATTGTTGATAATAAAAGAAGGACTAAAGTGAAGTCGTAACAAGGTAGCCGTAGAGGAATCTGTGGCTGGAAAAATAACTAGAACTCTAAATCATCTTTTATATAAAAACAGTTATGTTAAATCAAACAAATTGTATTAGTATCTCATTTTTACTTTTTTTGATTAGTCTAATAGGTATGTTTATCAATCAGAAAAATATTTTAGTAATGTTAATGTCATTAGAAATGATGTTTTTAACTGTAAGTTTTAATTTTATTTTCTCATCGGTTTATTTAGACGACATTATAGGTCAAATATTTTCATTATTAATTTTAACTGTAGCTGCTGCTGAGTCTTCTATAGGTTTAGCCATTTTAGTTATTTATTATCGAATAAGAGGTACAATAACTGTTGAATTGATGAGTTTAACAAAAGGTTAA